ATGAACTGATCGGATTAACCAACCGAAGTTGGCTTCAGTCATTATGTATTGAACAGAGGAAAAAGCCTCCGTAACGGTTGGACGATAGTAAAAAGTCATAGCAAAACCCGTAGCTACTTGTACTAAAAAACAAGTAAGTGTGATCCCCCCTAGACAATAAAATATGTTGACATGAGGAGGAACATATTTACTAGTTATATCATCTGCAATCGCTTGAATCTCGAGACGTTCCTCGAACCAATCATATACTTTATTGAGATAGGTAATCCAAGAGGACCCCCCCCGAGAACCGTATATGAGACTTTCATCTCGTACGGCTCAAACAGAAACACACAAATACGGATTTCAACGGATATGGAATAGAAAGTGCAAAACTTATTAGTCACTTGATATTAGCCGTTTGATTCGCTTTATCCCGAAGATAGGAAATAAAAAAAATCCGGAATCTCCTCTTTGTCATGATAATGCCAAAAATATCAAGTTAGCTCATTCGTCTTTCTTTATGTTGATCGTTACAGGCCTCTTGAATTTTCTCTTTCCTATTTTTGTTTGTTATTTCATTTGTTTTTTTTGTGCGTAATGCGGATCGACTCTTGTTTTACTATTGATAGGAATTCTCTTGTTGAGACCCTATTAATCGATTAAAACCTCAGATTCATACTAGAACCACGATGATTTAGCCCCAAGGTAAATGCAAAGGTTTTCTGAGTAAAAACCATTTGATCATCACTTATTCAATGAGTAGATAATGAGTCTAAAGAAAAAAAAAATCGTTTGATTTAGAATAGGAAATACCTATCTGAAATTGTTTTTTTTGAGTCCGGTTGCGAGGTCTAAATAGTAGGTATGAATCATAGTTCAAATATTTCTTTTCTTGATCTATTCTATCTATTCCGTGTTCCAGATATTAAAATAAATATCCGACGGAGTAGAATCATCTTGATAGAGATGACAGGACCATTCTCTGTATTATCAATAGGATCAATTATAACAAGTCACACACTCATATTCCGGAAATACCGAAACAAAGAAATTCCACAGTCGAACTACCAGAACGGTCTATAAATCCGAGTTTTAAGTCATTTTTTTTTTTTTATTGAAAAACTAAGACTTCATAGTTCTTATGAACCTAACTCATTGAAATTCCATCCAGTAAAACGGAAGAATTATAAATTTCCAAAATAATAGATAGGAATATCGCAAATAGAGCCATTGCGACTCCCATAAGTGGTGTAGTCCCCCAGCCCGGAGCTACTTTACCATATTCCGAATTCAATGGTTTCAATAAATTCCCTACGGTAGTTTGTCTTGGCCTAGATCTAGAACTACCCTCAACGGTTTGTGTAGCCATAAATCCTATTTAATCATTGGTTGAGATCTGTTGACTTTGTATACCATTCCATTGTAGTTGTAAATAAACTATTTTATCGTAGATCCGTTGTGATCTTGAAATTATCTAAAAATGGAAACAGCAACCCTAGTCGCCATCTTCATATCTGGTTTACTTGTAAGCTTTACGGGGTACGCCTTATATACCGCTTTTGGGCAACCCTCTCAACAATTAAGAGATCCATTCGAAGAACACGGGGACTAGACTAGTTGAAGTAATGAGCCGCCCGATATGGGAGGCTCATTACTTCAGTTGATATAATGAAAAATCATTTCATTTTTTAGTCGGAACCTTAGGTGGTTCTCGAAAAAAGATAGCGAAAAAAATTATCCCTAAAGTCGAGACTAAAAGGAAGGTATAAACCAATGCTTCCATAGATTCGATCGTGGTTTACAATTATAGCTTTCACACCTATTCGTTTGAGTGGGGTCGTTTACCATACCATATAAAAAAGGGAAAGAATCAAAGAAAAGAAGGTGATTCAAGTCAATATTTCTCGAGTACCCTATTCAAATAAAAAAAAAAATAGAGGCGAAAGATACCAGAGCAATCTTGTATCAAACTGCTTGTCTCCTTGTAGTTGGGTCTCCAAGTTTTTGGAATGCTCCAAATTCCACTTGAGCATCCAAATCTGGATCAATACCAGCAAAAACATCTCTGAACAAGGTTCTAGCGCCATGCCAAATGTGTCCGAAAAAGAAGAGCAAAGCAAACGAAGCATGCCCAAAAGTGAACCAACCCCTTGGACTACTACGAAAAACACCATCGGATTTCAAAGTAGCCCGGTCTAATTCAAAAATTTCACCTAATTGTGCACGTCTAGCATATTTTTTCACAGTAGCAGGATCACTATAACTGACTCCATTGAGTTCGCCACCATAGAACTCAACAGTTACACCTACTTGTTCAACACTATACTTTGATTCTGCCCTTCGAAAAGGAACATCTGCCCTCACAATTCCGTCTCCATCTACCAAAACTACCGGGAATGTTTCAAAAAAAGTAGGCATACGACGTACAAAAAGCTCGCGCCCTTCTTTATCTCTAAAGACGGGGTGGCCTAACCATCCAACAGCTATTCCATCCCCACTGTCCATTGAGCCCGCTCTGAATAATCCCCCTTTTGCCGGATTATTACCAATGTAATCATAAAAAGCTAATTTTTCGGGAATTTTAGACCAAGCTTCCGATAAACTCAGATTTTCGGCTAGTCCGGCACCAACTCTTCGATATATTTCTTGCTGGAAGTATCCCTGATCCCACTGATAACGAGTGGGACCAAATAACTCGATTGGGGTAGTTGCTGAACCATACCACATAGTTCCAGCAACAACAAAAGCTGCAAAAAAAACAGCAGCGATACTACTAGAAAGTACAGTTTCAATATTGCCCATACGTAATCCTTTGTATAGACGTTGAGGCGGACGGACACTAAGATGGAATAGGCCCGCTAATATGCCCAGTGTACCCGCTGCAATATGATGAGAAGCGATTCCTCCCGGAATAAAAGGATCAAAACCTTCCGCGCCCCACGCTGGGCTTACAGATTGTACTTTTCCAGTTAGTCCATAAGGATCGGACACCCATATTCCAGGACCATATAAACCTGTTACATGAAATGCGCCAAAGCCAAAGCAAGCCACCCCTGAGAGAAATAAATGAATTCCAAAGATCTTGGGCAAATCCAAAGAGGGTTTTCCCGTACGTTCATCACAGAATATTTCTAGGTCCCAATACACCCAATGCCATATGGCCGCCAAAAAGCACAAGCCAGAAAACACAATATGTGCACCTGCTACACCTTCATAACTCCAAATACCTGAATTCGTTACAGTTCCTCCTGAAATACTCCAACCACCCCACGAATTGGTTATTCCTAAACGAGTCATGAAGGGTAGAACGAACATACCTTGTCTCCACATTGGATCAAGAACGGGGTCAGAGGGATCAAAAACCGCTAATTCGTATAGAGCCATAGAACCGGCCCAACCAGAAACTAGAGCCGTATGCATTATATGGACAGAAAGCAATCGACCGGGATCATTCAATACGACAGTATGAACACGATACCAAGGCAAACCCATGGAAATACCTCTTTATCAAAGAAAAATAGACACTATGTAACTTTATCGCATTGGAATATACTATGTACTTTTGAGCGGATTCTGTATGAGAAAAGGTTACTATTTATTCTATTCCGTTAAAAATAACGGAAGAATTCTGTTCGTAAGAACAAAGAGAAGCAGATCTATTCTATACCCGATAAGTACCAATACGCAATGGGAGCATCGGTCCCATTTTGGGGGAACGAATGGATGGATACTTGTTTATTATTAGAACGATCGATCCCTTCATTAAAATTTGTATTTATTCATTCTCTCTTTCTCTAAAAACCTTCCCATTTATGTATAAACTAGTAGAATAAACAGAAAAAAATGATGAAGACAATAAACTCATTCTTACGTTTCCATATTAAAGTGAAGTATAGTACTAAATTTTTTTCTTTAATTTAATGCCCATTGGTGTTCCAAAAGTACCTTTTCGGAGTCCTGGAGAGGAAGATGCAGTTTGGGTTGACGTATAGTGCGACTTGTCAGACATATTGGGTCATATGGGATTTACCCGTTTTCTCCCCCGATCGAGATATCCTCTGTTTCGCCCAAGAAATATTGTATTGATTGGTTCTTCAATCATTCGGAGCGTGAAGTGAAATTGGATCAATTTCTATTGAGGATCAATATTATCAATTAGAAGAATTTATGGTTGACTTGGACTAATAAAATCAAATATCCAGGCTCCGTTCAGAAAATACCAAACAAATTGGTAATAGTAATATATGTACAATTACCGCTTGTAGCATAGACGATTCGTAATATTTAATTAAATTATAGGAGTGATCTCAAACTGACATGCCAACCAATATGATGAATACATCAAATAGTTTGGGAGAGGCATAAAACGAATTCAAAAAAGTCGTAGCAAAAAGAAATGGTACTGAGATTATTTGTCCTATATGTGCAAATAGAATTCGGATAGATCTTTCCCCGGAGTAGAACATGAACCTAAAAGAATTGAAAGGACCCATTCAGGAACAAGAAAATGACATCGTGATTTGAATCTCGACGAAACAATACATCAATGAAAGGTTAATACAAAAAATGAAGTTCAGTAAATTCTTTTTTTTTAGGGAAGAGAGCCAAAACTTATGTTTTTTTTTTGAAAAATAGAAGAAAAAACCCCTTTATTTTCATTAGAAAAAAGGAAATCTGTTACAAAAAAAAGAGATAGGATTGGAATCGACACATTGATTCTTTTTTCACAATTTTTTTGAACCGTATGCATCCAAAGATGCGCGTACGGTTCAAAAGGGATACAATTTTGTCCTAATCAACCGACTTTATCGAGAAAGATTACTTTTTTTAGGCCAAGAAGTTGATAGTGAGATCTCAAATCAACTTGTTGGTCTCATGGTATATCTCAGTATAGAAGATGATACTAGGGATCTTTATTTGTTTATAAACTCCCCCGGCGGATGGGTAATACCAGGAATAGCCATTTATGATACTATGCAATTTGTTTCGCCCGATGTGCATACAATTTGCATGGGATTAGCCGCTTCAATGGGATCTTTCATTCTGGTCGGAGGAGAAATTACCAAACGTCTAGCATTCCCTCACGCTTGGCGCCAATGAGTTTTTATTTGAAAAAAAAAAAGAAGAAGACTATGCCTTCGCCATATCGAATGTGAATAATATGAAAAATAGGTAATAATAGCATGGCACTTCGAGTTCGATATGAACAAACTAGTATTGTTTTTCCTAACATGAGATTTTGTATCAAGATAGTAGTATGAAACAAAGGTTATTCCGATTTGATCTTATGTGTCAGGAGTACATTTCAGCGTCACAAACCATTTTTCTTCCACACCAGAAGTCTCTTTATGATATTTACGTTACGAAAGAAAGAGTGCGAAAATGAAAAAAAAAAAGAAACTTTGGGATTGCTAAATCACAGACGAGATAAATATAGAAAGCAACAGAACCATCATAGTATTTTTTGACTCCTACAATACGAAAGGAAGGGTGGTAAATGGATCATTCAACGATCTGGATCGGATGGATTCCATTTTTTTCTTCGATAGAATAGAAATTGAAGAGAAGGGAGGAAGAAATGCCATTGCAGAGCCGTATGCAATGTACAAAAGATGCCTGTACGGCTGTTCCATTCTATTTTTTTTTTTCTTCTTGTTTTTTTATCCCTTACTTTAGCCCAATCCTGCAAGATAGAAGAACCGTTCATGCATGATGTTATATCAATATTATCAGGGTCATGATTCACCAACCTGCTAGTTCTTTTTATGAGGCACAAGCAGGGGAATTTATCCTGGAAGCGGAAGAACTACTGAAACTTCGCGAAACCCTCACAAAGGTTTATGTACAAAGAACGGGCAACCCTTTATGGGTTATATCCGAAGACATGGAAAGGGATGTTTTTATGTCAGCAACAGAAGCCCAAGCTCATGGTATTGTTGATCTTGTAGCGGTCGAAAATGAAAATACTGGAGATTTCGTGTAAATACATGATTCCGTTTCAAATCAGAATTCGAATTTTTCGTGATTTGATATTGAATGGAAATAATTCATAATCATCAATCATCAGGTTAAGATCGATCTAAACCAACCTATTTTATTATATATATGTATGATATGCCGACAATTAAACAACTTATTAGAAACACAAGACAGCCAATAAGAAAAATCACGAAATCCCCCGCACTTCGAGGATGTCCTCAGCGTCGGGGAACATGTACTAGGGTGTATGTGCGACTCGTTTAGATCATGAGTTCGAACAAACGAAACAATTTTTCCAGTACCAATCACCAATAGGATAGATAGAGTGGAAAAAGCCATTTTTACTATCTAAAAATGAGGATCTATCATATACCTATATTTTTTGTGTATGAAATTTATGGTTTCCATTGGTGCAAATCCAATCACCTCAATTTGAGATGAAAAGCAATTCCCCATTGGTAGCAAATAGTTATCCATTAAGCGGAGGAAATAGTACTACAAGAAGCAAAAAGGTTATGTTCCCTTTCTTGAAAGAACGGACTAACAAGGTCAGCTACCTAGCCAACTTTCATAATTAAATGCCGTCACTGTATGGATAGCCTTTTTTGTGAAAAGATCTATTACTGTATAATTGATTGGTAGAGCCAAAGAGAGTGAACTATACAAGTTTACAATAACATTTGATTAAATGAAAGAAGAGGCTCCGGTGTATAGAGAGGACCTCACCGTTTATGAAATAACCATAGAAACGATGGAACCCACTATTTTTTGCTTTTATTTATTTAATATCGTTAGAATTTCTTATTTCTAGGTATTTTACCTGAAAAGATTCAAAATCGTGGTTGGGAAGGTCATAGTAGCAAAAGCCATTGGAATTTATATTTTATATATCGGAATAATCCGTTTTGTTATTAATCAACCGGGGGATAAAAGGATGACTGAAAGAAGAGAAATCAATTAGTTATTCATTCATTAAAGTGTAATTTGATTCAATGACCAGAGTTAGACGAGGATATATAGCTCGGAGACGTCGAACAAAAATTCGTTTATTTGCATCAACCTTTATAGGGGCGCATTCAAGACTTACTCGAACCATTACTCAACAGAAAATGAGAGCTTTGGTTTCCTCTCATCGAGATAGGGGCAGGCAAAAGAGGGACTTTCGTCGTTTGTGGATCGCTCGGATAAATGCAGCGGCTCGTGAGAAAGGGGTATTCTATAGTTATAGTAGATTAATACACAATCTGTACAAGAAGCAATTACTTCTTAATCGTAAAATACTTGCGCAAATAGCTATATCAAATAAGAATTGTCTTTACATGATTTCCAATAAAATTATGAAATAAAAGACATTCTAAAATCATATATAGGAATGATTGAAACAGAATTGCATTCCCCGGAGAATGGACTCCGGGAAGATAGAATAAAAAAAAATGAAGATAAGATAAGTAGTAGAAATGAACGAACATCTTTCAAAAAAAAAAGATTTATTCTTTCCCTATTTGTTGTTTTTTATAACACAACAATAAAATCTGGATTTGAGGCTTTTCGAACAAAACATCAATCTGAGCTTGAATTCCGATTGAAGTTTTGAATCAATGGAAGAGTATATCTATTTATTTCTGGTTCTAGGACCGGTAGTTCTAGGGATTGACTCGGCTCTCTCAAACTGTTTTTCATTATTAAGAAAGGGTAACAAAGATAAAATACGAGCTTGTTTTATAGCAATAGTAATTAATCGTTGTTGTTTCAAGGTCAATCTATTCACCCGTCTAGATAATATTTTTCCTTGTTCACTAATAAATCGACTAATTAAACTCATGTTTCTATAATCAATTCGATCCCCCGATTCAATTGGGGGAAAACGCCTACGAAAAGATCGCTTGGATTTACGAAAAGGTTGCTTGGATTTATCCATGGTTTATTCCTTATCTCTAAAATTCTATTTCTTTATTCATTTCAGATCCGACCGAAATAGGTTTTTTTGTATATTCTATATTTTTATTTGTATATTATATATATATGTTTATGTTAAGATATGTTAAGTTCTTCCTTTTCCTGCCCCTTTGAAAGATCAAACACACGTTCGATTTATTTCTTTATTTCCCCATGAATCGTATGCTTGTGACAATATCGACAAAATTTTCTCAAGTCTAATCGACTGGGTGTATTGTGCCGATTCTTTTGAGTAATATATCTAGAAATGCCTGGCGATTCTTTATTGACACCATTTTGGACACAACTGGTACATTCCAAAATAACTCTAACTCGGATATCTTTACCCTTAGCCATGAACCCCCTTTGCATTTTTGTTTGATCAACTTAACTCTTCTGTTTTCGACCCGAACCTAAGAAGACGAAAAGAACAAAAAAGAAAAAAAATCAATATCAATAGAAGTTACTAATTATAATTAGAAATTCCATTTCTAAATATTTTGTTGTAATTCTAATTTAATAGAATATAGAATATTAATATATATATAGTAATAATGTAAGTAATACAATTTTTTTCTAACTATCAATTATTCCTATCCTAATCCCAGTATTTCATTTAAGTATCTTTTTTTTATGCTATGATTTCGTGGAGCTTTTTTTTACCTTAGACTGGACCCCCTTTCTATTTCTGTTCTCCAAAATGGGATCTTAGATCCACCGGATTTTTGCTGAGGTTCAATATACTATACTTTTTCTTTCTCTTTCCTTCCTATCCTAAAGAACTGAAAAAAAGGGGGACTAAGTTTTAGTCACGTCACGTAGAATTGTATCTCAAATTTTCTTCATTTTTTTCGCATATTAATATAATATTAATAACTAGAAAAAAGGGAATGACAAAGCATCTGGGAATAAACGATTAATTTCTATCAATAGACCCGCTAAAGACCCAAACCATAGAGTAGTTAGCACAGGCGCTGTGGAAAGATATGTTTTTATATCTCGCATTGAAAATCCTCCTTCTTTATTGTAATACATATATGGTCAGATGCTGTAGTTCAAGATCATTTGTATTTTTTTGTACGTAATTACTAACAAAAATGGATATGTACAATGAACAGTAGATAAGATTTTCCTACCCCTGTCCCTAAAAAAGAAAAAGAGACTCTCTTCTTCCTAAGCAAAAGAGTCATCTTTTTTATACGTTAGGTTTCAGATGTATATAATTCTTTTATTATATGAAACCAAAAAGAAGAAATGACAAGAAAATTGTATATGAATCGAGGAAAAAATAACGATGTGGAAAACAAGACATGGATTTTGTACAATGACACTGTACTAAAATTTTTGAAAAGGGATGTAGCGCAGCTTGGTAGCGCGTTTGTTTTGGGTACAAAATGTCACGGGTTCAAATCCTGTCATCCCTACCTATTACTTCTCCTATGGGCGGTAACAAGGGATTAATTGACTGGGATCTGAGTGAGATCAATTAAATAAAATTGGACATAATCTTTCATTTTTGCATACCAATGTATACAAGACGCATTGGGGGTACAAAAATGAGAAAATCCTTTTCTTTACAATCGTATCTCCTGTCATAAAAAAGCGCTCTTAGTTCAGTTCGGTAGAACGCGGGTCTCCAAAACCCGATGTCGTAGGTTCAAATCCTACAGAGCGTGATTCCCTTTATGTTATTTCGGATCACAATAAAAAAAAAACTTAACAAAACACAGTTGAATTGCAACTTGAATTTGACCTCCTGCAAGGAGGAGGTCAATCAAAAAAAATGTTATTCAATCAAAGGTCCAACTGATCACCGCGTCTGTATTGTAAATATGCAGTTACAAATAATCCTGCTAAAGTAATAGGAATTAGACCTAAGACGATTCCAAATAGAAGAACTTCAATCATTTCGATTTGTTTGAGGAGATAAAAAGAAAGGTAAGATCTATCCCTAAATATTAATCTGAAAAATCCATGAATCTCAATGACCAAGAGTTACCAATATGACCAAGAATTCACAATTGACACGGGAAAGGACCGTAGAATACCTGAAGGAGAGATTTTTATGAATTTGTTCATTCAATTCATTTCAAATAAGTCGTAT